AAGGGATATAATTTTACCCTAATCAACCGACTTTATCGAGAAAGATTGCTTTTTTTAGGACAAGAGGTTGATAGCGAGATCTCGAACCAACTTATTGGTCTTATGGTATATCTCAGTATCGAGAATGATACCAAAGATCTCTATTTGTTTATAAACTCTCCCGGCGGATGGGTTATCCCTGGAGTGGCTATTTATGATACAATGCAATTTGTGCGACCAGATGTACAGACAATATGCATGGGATTAGCCGCTTCAATGGGATCTTTTATCTTGGCCGGAGGGGAAATTACCAAACGTCTAGCATTCCCTCACGCTTGGCGCCAATGAGGTTTTTATTTGAGAGAAAAAAATAAGACTATGCCTTCGCCATATTAATATTAAGTAATAATAGCATGGCACTTTGAATTCGATATAAAAATAAAACAATTTGTATTGTTTTTTCAAAACATTTGATTATGTATCGAGAGAGTAGTATGAGATAAAAGGGATTTCCTATTTTTTTATATTGGAGATTCCAGTTCAGCGTCACAAACTTTTTTATTTTCACACCGGGGGCTTAGTTGTGTTCTGAAAGAGTTCTAAAATAAAAACAAGATTTTTTCCTTAATTTTAAATTTTATAAAAAGCAACTTTGGGATTGCTGAAACACAGACAAACCAAATAATATTAAATATATATAAAGCAACGGAACCATCATAGTATTTTTGAACGCCTACGAAAGGAAGGGTGGTAATTTGATCATTTACCGATCTGGGTCTGATAGATCCTATTTTTTTGAAGGTAAAGGTCAATTTTATTATAGAGCCGTATGCAATGCATAAAAGATGCCCGTACGGTTGTGGTTGTTCAATTCTATCTTTATTTTTTTTCTTTTTATTCTTTATCTTTCTTTTCTATTCATCATGCAAAATAGAGGAACCCCTTTTTTGTTATACCATCAGGGTAATGATTCATCAACCTTCTAGTTCTTTTTATGAGGCACAAACGGGAGAATTTATCCTGGAAGCGGAAGAGCTGCTAAAACTGCGTGAAACCCTAACAAGGGTTTATGTACAAAGAACGGACAAACCCTTATGGGTTGTCTCGGAAGACATGGAAAGAGATGTTTTTATGTCAGCAACAGAAGCCCAAGCTTATGGAATTGTTGATCTTGTAGCGGTGGTTGAGTGAAAAAGCCCGGATTTTGTTTCGCGCAAATTCTCGATTTCCTATTTTAGATTTTTGCTGAATTTACTACAAAATTAAATAGAAAGTTTCAGCAGGAAAATTCAATAATTAAATAGAAGTATCATCAGGTTAGGATCGATCTAAACCAGCCCATTATTTATATGATATGATTCAACATGCCAACTATTAAACAACTTATTAGAAATACAAGACAGCCAATCAGAAATGTCACAAAATCCCCCGCACTTCGGGGATGCCCTCAGCGTCGAGGAACATGTACTAGGGTGTATGTGCGACTCGTTCAGATCATGAGCTGGGATAAAGATAAAATAAATAAAACCCTTTCTAGTATCAATGATCAGTACCGGGGAATAGGATAGAATATAAAAAGAAGTCCGTTCAATTCAGTATAAAAAAAAATATATCCATTCTATTGTGTATGAAATTTATGGTTTCCATTGGTGCAAATCCAATCACCTCAATTTAAGATGAGAAGCAATTCTCCATTGGTAACAAATGGTTATCCATTAAGCGGAGAAAATCCTACTTAAAAATAAAAACAGAAAACTTAGGCCCCTTTTGCAAGAACGGACTAACAGGGTTAGCTACCCAGCCAACTTTCATAATTAAATACCGTTACTGTGTAAGTAGATCTAATCGTGAAAGACCTATTACTGGATAATTCATGGGTAGAGCCAAAGAATGTGAACTATACAAGTTACCAATAACATTGATTAAATGAAGTTAAAGGCTCCGGTGTATAGAGAAAACCTCACCGTTTAAGAAGTAACCATATAAACGAAGGAAGCCACTATTTCTTTATCCATTTAGATTTTTTATTTATTATATTTTGATACCTAGTAAAATATAATTTCTTATTTCGAAGTGAAATGTCTAGAAAAAATAAAAATAGTGGTCGGGAAGGTTATAGTAGCCAAAGTCATTGGAATTTTTAGTTTATACATTGGAAAAAAGCTTTGTTATTAATAGACTAGGAAAGGGAAAAAGAATAACTGAAAGAAAGGAAATCTATTAGTTATTCGTCAAAGTTTCATTTATTCAATGACCAGAATTAGACGGGGAAATATAGCTCGGAGACGTAGAACAAAAATTCGTTTATTTGCATCAAGCTTTCGAGGGGCTCATTCAAGACTTACTCGAACAATTACTCAACAGAAAATAAGAGCTTTGGTTTCGTCTCATCGGGATAGGGATAAGCAAAAGAGAAATTTTCGCCGTTTGTGGATCACTCGAATAAACGCAGTAATTCGTGAAATAGGGGTATCCTATAGTTATAGTAGATTAATACATGACCTATATAAGAAACAGGTGCTTCTTAATCGTAAAATACTTGCACAAATAGCTATATCAAATATAAATTGTCTTTATATGATTTCCAATGAGATCATAAAAGAAGTAGATTGGAAAGAATCCACCGGAATAATTTAAACGGAGTTCCCCGGAGAATGAACTCCGGGAGGGTAAAGTCAAAATGAATTAACACACTCAAAAAGAATCTTTATTCTTACCCGATTCTTTTTTTTCTTACAACACGATAATTAAATATGTATTTTTCATATTTTTCGAACAAAACATCAATCTGCGTTTTAGTTCTGATTTTACTTTTTATTCAAGTGACGAAAGAGTAAGCCTATTTATTTCTGGCTCGAAGACCCGCAGTTCTGGTAGTCGACTCGGTTCTTTCAAACTGTTTCTCATTATTAAGAAAAGGTAACAAAGATAAAATACGAGCTTGTTTTATAGCAATAGTAATTAATCGTTGTTGTTTCAAGGTCAATCTATTCACCCGTCTAGATAATATTTTTCCTTGTTCGCTAATAAATCGACTAATTAAACTCATGTTTCTATAATCAATTCGATCCCCCGATTGAATCGGGGGCAAACGCCTACGAAAAGATCGCTTGGATTTAAGAAAAGGTCGCTTGGATTTATCCATGGTTTGTTTAGTTTATTCCTTATCCCGAAAATCCTATTTCGGTCGAATCTAAAATGAATTAGAATAAATAGGATTTGGTTTGTTTATATTTTTATATTTAATTATGTTATATATATCATATTTAACTATGTTCTATATAGAATGTCATTTTTACCCTTCCTTGGAAGGGTTACATACATGTGCTCGATTCGATCTATTTCTTTATCTCCCCATGAATCGTATGTTTGTAACAAAATGGACAGAATTTTCTCAATTCCAATCGATTAGGCGTGTTGTGACGATTCTTTTCAGTAATATATCTGGAAATACCCGTTGATACCTTATTAACACCGTTTCGAACACAACCGGTACATTCCAAAATAACCGTTATTCGGACATCTTTCCCCTTGGCCATGAACCCCCTTTGGATTTTTGATTTACTCAACTCTTCTATTTTCGATCCGAAACGAAGAAAAAGAAAGGAAGGAAAAATAGAAGTTATTAACTTGAAATCCAATTATAAAAATTTCCCTGCAATCAATATCAATATACTAAAAAAATTTCTAAACTTTATTTCAAATCCTTTATTTCAAAATTTCAAATCACAGTATTTCATTTACATTTAAGTACCTTGTCATTTAAGTACCTTGTCTAAGAGTCTTGTCCTAGATCTAGGCCCCACCCTGTTTATTCTACCTCCATCCCTAGTTAATTTTTGAATTTAATAATTTATTTAATTCAAACTTGAACCCAAGTCTCGAAGCTGTTGAATACACCCTTTCTTTTTTCTCTTTCCTCCCTTTAAGGAAAAAGGTAAAAAAGAGAAAAAGGGGGCAAAGGATTAGTCACAAATATTTAATTTTATCTCGAATCTTCGTTATTTGGTACCATATCAATAACTAGAATCAAAAAAAGGGGAATGTCAACGCATCTGGGAAAAAACGATTAATCTCTATCAATAGACCTGCTAAAGACCCGAACCATAGAGTACTTAATACCGGTGCCACGGAAAGATATGTTTTTAGATCTCGCATTGAAAAATCTCCTTACTTTTTTTATTGTAATCTAAAATGGTAATACATATATGATCAGATGCATATGCAGTTAAGAACCTTGTACACGGAATCCCTAATTCAAATTGAAATATACAACTATCCGGTAAATAAAATTTTTCTTAAAACAGAAAAAAACGTCCCTTTCGTCCCGAGCATTCCCGAAAACTACTCATTTATTTTTACGACAGGTTTCGTTCCGTATCTCATACGTATATAAGACTTTTCTTTTACTATTATTATATGTTAAATGGGACCAAAAAGACGAAATGCCCATATAAATTGTATATTAAATTGTATATATCAATGGACAAAATAACGATGTGGAAAACAAGACAGAAATTCTATACAATACAATGATACTGTAGTATCATTGTATTGTAGGGATGTAGCGCAGCTTGGTAGCGCGTTTGTTTTGGGTACAAAATGTCACAGGTTCAAATCCTGTCATCCCTACCTATTACTTCTTCGTTGAGCAGTAACGAGGGATTAATTAAGATCGATTCCAATTATATTAATATATAATCCTTCATTAAATTGGGGTTAAAAAAAGTGTCTTTACATTCTTGTCTTTTCTGATAAGAAAGCGCTCTTAGTTCAGTTCGGTAGAACGCGGGTCTCCAAAACCCGATGTCGTAGGTTCAAATCCTACAGAGCGTGATTTCGTCCTTATTTTTCTTAGATCAAATTAGACTGAAAGAGCTTCACTACCTTGAACCGCAATCTGAATTTGACCTCCTTTGTATTAAAGTATTAAAGAAAGTAGGAGGTCAATAAAAAAAAGCGATAGTAATTAATCAAAGGTCCGATTGATCACCACGCCTATATTGTAAATATGCAGTTAC